CTGCCCGACAGTATGGAGTACTGACCACACCGAGGGACAGGCCCTGAAGCGAAGGACAGGAACGAGCGGAATCAATGTGTTCCAATTTCTGGCCTTGCACCGACCATCCAACGGACCATGGACTAAACGGCCACTGCCTGAAAGGACTATGCTATGTCCAGGGGACCGCCGCCCTCCACAAGGTACATCTTGCGCCTATGGGCCGCTATAACTATCCAAGAAGACACTCGAAAAAGGATGGATAAACAAACCTACCCGGTGGACTGCCGAGCTACAAGTCCTACGACACAGGAGCGGGATTCTCTAAAAAGCCAAGGTCGTGGGTGGCCAAGAGGGCCCACTTGGAGACTTGGGATCTCAGCAGGAAATGTGAAGGTTGCTTAAAGCCGGCCGATAGGCGAAAGAGAATCCAAAAGTTTTGTTCTGATCTGAGTAGGCTCAACATAGGGAATACCCTAACCCTGGGAACCGGGGCATATAAATCCGCTTATGGCATTCACCCAAGCATACAGAGACAGATGGAATGAAAGAAAGAAAAAGTAGCTCCGCAGCTCACCCAGAAGAAGAAAGACCCGCCGCTAACCTAACGATTTGGAAATCCCTGGTGGGCTGGGCCTGAAAGACAAGTGTGTGTGGATTTCTACATCCTCGTCTTTACTTTAAGACACAACTCTTCTCTTTCTCGGTCAAATGACTTGCGATAGTCTACCTTGAGTAGGACCATAGGGATCTTATGTTTGTGGCGAAAGATAAGTGGTTCTGTCACAACCAATAAAGTTTCTATGAGTGAGCGACCCTTGATAAACGCCGATTGATACGTGTCAATGTCAATAAGTGGATGAGTGTTGTTAAAGACAATGTTTGTTCCTCTTCTTTGAAACGATTTTGATGAATCTCGAAATGATACTGATTGGCCTGAAATCCTCGACGGTGTTGGCATCTTTTTTCTTTGGGAGGAGAGTGATGGATGCCTGGGTTAGCCTCCAAACATAAAGGCCATTGCTATGAAAGAGCTGCAAGAGAGAAAGCAGTTGCGGGTGGATGATGTCCCAGAAGGCTTGGATTACACAGATTCTACCAGAGGATGTTGAGATGCTCCCATTGCAACTCACTGATGGAGAAGAACTGGAGAGCTCAGCTAGAGCTGGAGGAGGTGGTAGTACCAGTTCCCTACTGGTACCAGTGGTGGCTTGATCACTTCAAATTGGAGGGACTATTGGGCCAAATTCCCATACTGTAAAAAAAAGGTTTTCTTTTCTGATATATCGGAGCAGAGGCCGCCAGGTTGAAGCTTTAGTGCCTTGTAGATGTCAAATAGGCTTATAAAGGCCACACCTCCTTCTTTGATGAGCTTGCACTACGGTCTCAACTTGAGCCAACAAGGACTCTCTCTGGAAAAGTATGCTCGTAGTTCCAGACCTGCAATCAGTTGCAATACAAATCGTTTTCAATAAAAAATAAGAGAAATGAATGAAACATTTATATATATACATATGTACTTATGATATATAAAATCACCGGCAGTGCAAAAGAGCATCCAGAAATGCTTGGGCAGCCACTCTTCCCAGTAGTTGTCTGGTTTTGTACTGTTTGGGCCACCTCTTGCAAATTCTTTAAGGTGAGTATGTTCACCGCTGGACCCCAAGCATACTGCTAAAGCTCGTCAAGGTTTTAAACATAGTCCCAGAGAAACATAGGCCAACACGAATCATCACGAGTTCAAATCCTTTCCGCAAAGCCTTGATCCCGGCTTTCCAAAACAAAAATTCTTAGATTGCCTTGTTTGTCCACTTAAGCCGTGGGTGGTACCTCTGCTTCTAAGCGCTCGGTATGATCGGCATTGGAAAAGAAGTGGATTTTTTAGAACATCTACTTGATTTGAATGTTCCGTTTCTGAAAACCAATGATAAAATGTAGGTTAGCAATCCGAAAGGTCAGGAAGAACTTATGCCGGAAAGAAGGAATACTCGACGAAAAGTAACTAGCGGCGAATCGTCTGAGCGGGAATCGTTCTTCGTCTCTCGTCAATGAGCTGAGATCGCTTGCCTACGCTATCGGGTGCAGTGAGTGCTCTGAATGATGAGTTACTTGTTCAGCGAAGCGGGTCGCCTGTCTCCTTGTTCGGACGTAGGTCTTTAACACTCTTGCTAGTGGTCTATTATATTCTTTGATGGATCATCAAATTCAATAGGTCTTTTAGGACCAAAATCAAAGTAGCAATGGTTCATGTAGCCTAGCCCCTTGAAGTGATGAGAAAAAGAAAACAGCGTCTTTTTCCGATCTACGTGTAGTGCAAGATGCTGGGTGCCATGGATCGAGTGATCAAATCAAATAAGAATTGTTTTCAAAGTGAAATGTTGATCCTTTAGTTTTAGTTATTCAATAGAAGGGACCGCTTTCCGCTAAGGGAGGGTGGCGCCTTAGCTGGGGTCAGCTAGTACCTTAACTAGCCAGGAGGTTTTTTGATCCTCGAATAAATTCTATATCATTGCTTTCCCCATGTACACGTTCGGCCGCAGCCATAACTGATGATTGGTGATTCCTGCCAATCATTAATCTCTCCATTTCCTCGTATATCGCTCTTTGAAATTCCACTACCCTTTCATCGGTCGGGTCCAGACAAAAAGCGTAGGTTTTGATTGGTAATCTTGAGTTGTCATCTTTTGAAAGAGAGTAACTTGCTGGATGGAGAGCAGCTAGGAGAATAAAGTTTATCTTTACCCCATCTTTCATTCCAACTCTATTTTCTTGTGTGCGATCCTTCTTTCTGGTTTGGAATCCAAGAAGCTCAATGGGCTAGTTTCAAGTTCGATCAGACACGAAATCTGGTATAGCCACCAGCCTAGATAGAACGGGCGGGGGAAGAAAAACTAGGAGCGAGCCACATTCCAGAGGGTTGTCAAAGGCCCTCTCAATAGAGCTATTTTGTCATTGAATCGATGGAGGGAAGACTCCTTCGGTAGGTGCCCCCGACTCTTCCAGTTTCTGGGTGGGATCTTATGGCTCTGATTGCGCAGGATTCATCTTTGTTTGCTCAGACCCTGAACCAGGAGTTGGAAGCGCCTTTGCCAGACTTTCCAATTGAACACGATGCGGGCGATGCAACTCGGCAAGGAGAAGGCTGAACCCTGGTGCTACACTACAGCAGAAGCTTTGGCAGTTTACCATGGCTTGATGTTATAGTTGTCATGCTAAAGCCGTTGATAGCTACTTCGCTTGACGAGCTAAGTAGAAAGACTTTGTGGATGAATCCACAACTGATGGTGCTTTAGGTTGATCTGATCCCTAGAAGGAAGAGTTTTGGGCTTAAGGCATAATTGCTCTATTGCGGCTACCCTTGCTATGTTATCCGATGCTGTTCACAAAGCGGCTCTTACTATAGACCCGGCTATCTCCGAGTTGAAATTGAACCCAGCCCCGGGTTTCCGTCCATCAATCCAGAGCTCAAGACAACCGCGATACTTAAATCGCTCAAATAGCCACCTTAGACGGACACAGCCATTAGAAGAAGAAACTGAAACTCGATGGAGTACCAGAGATCCTCGACAAAGAAAGTATCGATTCGAGGAACGGAATACAGGTCCATGATAGAACACAGACCGGTAAGAGAAAAGAAAGTAAGCATAGTCTTCATTGAACCGGAAGAACAATTTTATTTTCCGTCAACAAAGTAACGCTGTGCAAACTCATCTGATCCCTGTTTGGGACTTCTTCTTCATGTCACGAGCCGGAATCGAACCGGCGCTTTCCAGATGATTCTATATGCTGACACTAACCTTGCACATTTTGCTCGAAACATTAGTAGTTCCTCGCTTGGTAGGCATATAAGATGATTCGCTGGTTATGAGAAGGCTCGAAGAGGCACCATACTTCCGACTGCTCTAAACCGATGGTAAGGAACTCGATCCACCAAAGGTAGAGGCATAGGTAGATTGGACCGTATTCGACTTCGCATGGACTCTGGGTAGGCAACTTACTCTCCAGGTATAACCGCGATTATGCAGGTGGTTAGCACATTCCAATTGGTTTGCTCGTATCTTTCGGGGTACTCAAGGTAGCCACTGGTTTCGTCATAGCTGATAGCCGCTTTCCGATTGATTCCTAGTCACCTCTGCCCTTGCTTTTTGTTATTCCATAGGGGTATGGATTGAAGTAATCACTAATCCAGGAAAGATGGATCTTTAGCTAGCTCTACGGCAAAGCCAATACGCCATGTATCAAAACAATAGGGATAGGGGTAATTGTATACCACCTACGAATAGGAATATCCTGGGTTTAGTAAGAAATCTAATTTCATCAATTCTAAGCACGGTAACGGCAGTGCTCCTATCCAACGGCCGGGGATCTATTCGATTTATCAATTTGCTAATGCCGAAAAGCTTAGGTTGTTATTTCATCGTCTTGCGCTAAAAAGGCACCCTCCTATTATGCTAAGGCCAGGGACGGATAACGGCAAAGCGGAACAGCAATAGCGAAAGCAGGTACAGTAACGGCGCTATCCCTAAGCGGCTATGGCGAATCAAAATAGAGAAATTTAGAGCGTTGCGAATTTCCTTCTAAGGAAAGATCCTACCAATCACGGCTTCCTAGCTTAGGGCACCTTCCTTGCTCCTCAGTGGATAGCACTTTCTTTCGATAAATTGGCAGGGACTGCGTACCATTAAAGGGAGTCAGTGGGCACCGTAAGTAGTAATCGAGAACTTGATGAACATACCAACCAGTATGTGAATCCGTAAAACAAGTGGAGGAAGAGAGGCTATATCTAGCTTTCCCTGCCTGGTGAGCCCGTTCACCTAGTCTTTCCATGCTTTCAGTGGCATATGATGACTATCTGAATGCCATATACCAATCTCAATCCTCCAGCTAATAACCTATCACACAGTGTGATATCTCCCTTTTCTCCATCTGCAGAAACTCCCTTCCCTATGTGACTTCAGCTTTCACCGGATGCGGAATTCTCGTTTTGTAAAGATCTCCTTGGCTTATTATTTCTCATGTCTCTATATAGGTATTCTTGTGTCTCTGCTCTGTTGAGCCTTGTTGCCATTTATTATTGCTATGTGCCCACCCGCTCCTATTGACCAGTGCTGTCTGACCTTCTTCCTTCGAAAGGGAAAGATAAGAAGATTGGGGAGAATACCTTGTTATGGCCTTTTCCTTGGATACGAGCTGCTACTCAATGGATTTACCACTGGGGCATTTTATTGACCAGCTTTCCAATCAATTAAAGAAGAGGCAAGTTATTATGTAAGATAATAAGAATAGTGGAGTGGAGACAGTGAACTGAACATCGCACTAGAATAGCGAACTTAACTTAATTAAGCACAGTACTATATGTCAATTGGTCGTTGCATTTAACCTATATTGACTAAGCGGTATCATTAACAACCTACCTTTCACTAAGAAGCGGTACCAACCCTGGACTTCCCGGAATCAATGGAGCCTAGTATTTAGATAGAGATCCGCCTACTTCTGATGCTTCTAAAGAGCGAGGAAATAGTTCGATTTAGCTTTTAGGGTTGTTTTCACCTTGTTCCGTTTAGAAAGAAGAGCAAAGGCCAAGCCACCGATATTTATTATAATCTACTTGGAGGCGAGACAGATGAGGAGAGGAGAGTTTTGACAGCGAGGGAGGCTGGGGCACGTCTGCTGGTATCGTATCTGCATTCGCATCTTCTTCTTCTGCTTTTGCTACGGTCTGTTCTTTCCTTTCCTTCCTAGCTTTGAGAGCAATACTACCTGTAATAACACAATGAACTTATCCAACTTAGGGAACAGGCAGGCATAAATTCCACCATGGGACCGAAAGAAGATGATGAAGATTTTCATTCATATCCCGGGAACATTTCCACACCCATCCTTTACGGCATGCGATCTAGGGTTTTATAGCTAAAGGATGAAGTGAAAAGCAGTCAAATCGAGTTCGGTATATAGACGTGAATTGCTCCGTATATCGGAAAGAGCTAAGCATTGCGGCGAAGACCGTCGTGACATAACGAATCCATTCGATATTCTATGGAATCAATATCAAGATTTATTAAAACTAAAAGCAGCATTCCATCCAGCAGACCAAGTCGGGGAGAAATGGCAGATTGGTATAGGGGATTCGACCTACTCTTAAGAGAATAGAATCATCCTTTTTTGGAGTCAAAGAAAGCTAAGCTTATGAATGAATTGTGTGCTCTGAGGAACCTATTTCCCGAACCATTTGCATCATTTACAGATTATCTCTCGATCGAGGACCCTCTTTCCTAAAGGCCCAAAGTGCATCATTCAGTCTGGGAGTACCCTTCTTTTGGCACTGTAAGTATCTTTCTTAAGGGAGTTTACCTGGAAGTGGGCTACCCCTGGAAGTTTTTACCGTGGATGTTTAGCCGCTTTGCGATGACCTCTTCCTTTAGTCAGTTAGGGCAGTGAGTCTAGTTGATAGAGAGTTTCTTTACGGGATGGACGCCTTTGTGTCTAGCTAGGGCCTTGTTTGGCTAGTCTTTTGTATCCTTTCTCCTCTAATAAGCAATAAATGTTACCATGATTTTCACAAATATAAAACAAATTACTACTAAATTAGTTAGTTTCCTTCATACTTCTAGTCATCAAGGCTGGGTTCTATTTTGATGAGAGTGCTCAGTCAACTTCCTATAAGAGTTCTGATTTTGCTAATCAAAGACAGACATCAATCCCTCATCCTACTCTGTCTGTCAGTCGGTTACTCAGTTCTGTTAGCTACTCACGTGTCTATACTAAGCAAAGATATTCCTCATTCTTGCACAGGAGAGGGGAGCTTCAATCCTCTTCTCGTGTTACGTGCTTAAACCATGCCAATGTCGCCTTCTGGGCCTAACTTGGGAAGTCCCACTCTTGTTGCCGAAGCGTAGGCCAGGGATGCGAATAGGATTAGCGAGAAAAGGGAAAGGAATTGTTCTATTTATCAAACAAAGCTATCCTTCCTTTAGTTTTTATAAGAACCAGGCCCCGAACCTTTGGATTAGCAGAATAAGAAAAGGAAGAGGAAACAATATCTCTCTCAGGCATTGAGGAGTTGGCTCATCAGAAGTAAGAAAGTAAGAAGCTAGCAAGGTTTGTCAAACCAGCTAAGGATGTAGCTGTCATCAACCAGAAGCAAGTAAGGGAAGCCCTCTACTCTAGTATTTCGCTTAGGAGGGGGACTCGGAGAGCAAGCCTGGTCTTGCAAATGAATCAAATGAATGAAAATGAAGTAGTTGTTTATTTAAAAGCAAGGAAAGAGAGCAGTGGATGATTTAACAGTACGCCAATCTTGAACAGCGTAGGCTCTATCTTTTGCGTATAAGGGAAGGGGAAGGACCTTTACTTTCTCCCTGAGGGTAGGAAAATCATGATCGGAATAGCGGACGTAAAGCTATTGAACTTGGGTATGCTCTTTCCTTTTGTCGAAGTGGAATCGTAGAACAGAATGTGATACGATGAGATAGAATGCAATAGAAACAAGGATTGGTTTGCTATTTATGATGACGAAGAGCTGGTACAAGCCTCCTTCAGGAAATGACCCTGCGATGAATGCAATCTACATTCTTCCAAGATGGTATATGACAGAAAGAAAGTGGTGCGATGAATTAGTATCATTTACTAGTAATTCTAAAACCGTTCCAATTCATTTCACATTTCATTACCTAGAGCCTGAGAGGGGTCACTGCTGAGAGGGTTCATACTATACCTATTACTATGGATGCTTCATCTAGCGCATACCAAATCAAGCCAGCCGGGTATCATAGGAGACAGGGGAAAAAGCACTTTCAAATGATGAACTTGCTAATGCAACTTATTCTACTAAATGCTAGAAGCAAACCAACATGCTAGAGACAAAGCTAACAACTACTATTCGAGAAAAGGAAGAAATAAAGAAATAAAACAACAACAGGTCTTTGCAATACATCAGTATTCTTCTACAACAAGAAGAAGAGGCAATACATAAGTATTATTCATAAAGGCAATATCTCTACACACCACACCTGAAAAGAAAATACTGAACAATACAATACTTATGCTCACTACACTCTTGATCAGGAAGTACCAGCTCCTCATAAGTGAGACAACAGAACAGAAGTAGAAGCTACCGGATTCACGCCCGCTAAGAAAACCTCTTCTTCTTTAGATCCTGAAAAAACGCAAATAAGTAAGAAGGAGCAGTAGTAGTAGGAAGACTTAAGTGACTTCGTTCATTTACGTTGAGATAGACGAGTAACTACTTTTTTCTATTTTAGTTTCCACGGTCACCGCGGAGGGCAGCCTTCACGATGAGCGATTGCTGTTCGCTCAGCAGCGCCCTCTTCCGCATTTCAAGAATGCGGATTTTGTCCCGAACATAAAGTCTATAATTTTATATCCAAACTACTGGATTGTGTATCCAAACTACTGGATCGACGAAAGAGAGAAACATAGGCTCCTGGGTGAGATCCAGGCTTTGCTCTAGTTCGAGCTTCTCGTTTTCTATATTTAGAATTTCTTGAGGAATGATTGCAAGTCTTGCAGCGATACCCATGGCTTTGACTCTTTCTTTCTTGTCCCGCAAAATAGAGAGTGCGCCGAAGCTTCTATTTATAGGCGAGCCTATTCTTTAGCAGAAGAATTTCTTATTAGAAGTCCTTTTTTTAATAGACTGTAACATAGAGAATTTGCCCAGAATTCATGTCCTCCATTAGTGCGAAAAAGAATGAATCCCTTGAGTCCGGCCCCCCCCGGGTATCGACACGCGGCTTAATCCCGATCACATCCTGAGGCAATAATAGAGCGAATAATTAAAAGAGTACTCCACCACGAGCAGCGAAAGCACGCTCAGCCAATCCTCACTCGACGGCTCCGTCCTTGCTCAGGAAAAAGCCGAACCACTCGCAGATGGATCTTTTTTTTCTACCTTTACAGCTCACTCTGTCAGTCCACTAACACCACACATATTCACGTCATGAAAGAATAGATTCCAGATAAAAAGTATACTAGCACATATTCACGTCATGAAAGATTAGATTCCAGATTTAGGGTATAAAGTATACTATCACAGATTCATCCTTGAGTGCGTGAAGATAGGGCAAGGTAATGCGGAGAATGCCACGACTCTTATATGTTTCAAATCGGGATGGCATGTGTCATTTCTTATAAGGGTCAGGGGCGTAGCGAGAGAGAGAGATAGCTAACCTAGCCATTGGCGGAGAGAGGGAGGCAACTGAAGCTTTTAGAGTCGGGTTTAGGTCTTCTTTTTGCTTGCCAGAATCCATCAACAGGGGTTTCATAGGGAGGTATTTTTTCCAGAAAGTTATCAAGTTATAGTGGAATTACCAACCGGACTGGCTTTCTCCAAGAGAGGGTTTTGTCTTTTCCGCTTCCTCGCGCAAAGAAAAAAAATAGAATCTCTTCTACGGCTCATCCCCCTATCTTCTCTTCGAGCTACCGCACTCACAAGGGCTTACTCCATTGGGAGGGTGAACTAATGTTCAATCTCGTAGTCACCAGCATATTATTTCAACTCTTCACTCTTCCTCTTCTTTGTTTACCTTGAATTGAAAACTTTCACAGTCTTTTTTTTTATACTTGCTCATAAGAACCCTAGTCCCATTTAGGCACCTCTTTCTGGGGCAGCTGATCCATTCTATGAACCCGATTCTTATCCGCTATTGAATGATTTATCTCCGAGTTAGTCCTTCCTCTCTAGTCCTCTAGAAATCGGGCTTCCTCGCTTAGTAGCTCCTTTAGTTTCCTACTATGTGGGGATTTGGAAGATGGGCTTGCAGCGGATTCAACCGATCGATTCGCCGTGGCATATAGAGATGGGCGAAGCAAAAAAGGTGTTTTCATGTTCCATTACAAAGCCAACCCCCGAGGAAGAAAGGTAAGTTAGAAGCATACCAGGATATATACTCATAGTACCTTCCATACTTATCTCCGGTAGAACTAAAAAAATAGAAAACTATGACTAGTAGACTCATACGAATGCTCTCCTTCTCCTTCTCCTAGCGACGCTTCGCGCCTACTTGCCTCAGTTGATGGATGGCCAAAGTGCCCACTGCCTTTTTTCGGTTGCGGGATGCTCTGGCACATAGCTATTCAGGTCAGGCTAGCCCTAGACCATGCTTTTCATTTCCGTCCTGCCCACTACCATTAGTTAGGCATTTAAGCTCAGACCAGCCCTACCTTCCTACTAGAAGATAAAAATATGAATACACCAATTCGGAGGGACGAATGAAGGTACGAACAGAGAAGTCCAGGCGGAAAGCATGGTCTTTAAACGCAGATGTTGAAATCAAAGCTAGACTAAGCAATAAAGTACCTCGTATTTTCCCTTCTGCTTCTGGCTGTCTCGCAATACCTTCTACAGCTTGTCCTGCAGCAGTACCTTGACCAACTCCGGGCCCAATAGAAGCAAGCCCTACGGCCAATCCAGCAGCAATAACGGAAGCAGCAGCAATTAGTGGATTCATGGTGAGTTCCTCGTGTCAAAAAAAAAAGAAATGGTTAAGGATACAATCAACCAAGAAATTATTACTTCCAACTTCTAAGCTCTATCGGGTAGAAGTAACTAATAAGTACAAATAAATGATAATCGAAATCGTTCGAATTACTTCGAGATCTCGTTTTTAGTTTCTAATCATTAGAGGTTTGTGTAAATCCATATGATTCTCATTATTCTATTTCTCTTTCTTGTCTCAAATATATACAAATTCAGAAGTTCTTCAAAGAAATCTTGTTACGTGGATTATAGCTTTGGAGTACATTAGATAAACGTGTGCAACAAAAGCTAGGAATGAGAGATTTGTATTTGAACTAGCTAAGGCATACGAAGGTTATCAATTAGACTTACCGGCCGCCCGTTCCATTCCACTTGGGATTCCAGCTTTCAAGCAATCCTTTATCTACACAGATGCTATTCCTTTATCGTCAGAGATGTGGTCAAGCTGTCCTCGTAACTGACCCGGGTTGAAGAGAAAGAGTTGTTTATTTCCTTACGGTTTATTCCCGATAAAAGTGATCTAATTCCTTTCCGATATCTGGATTGGCCTACCTACCTAATGGGCCTACCTATATAGCATAGTCAGTAGTGCATATTCACTGTTTAGTTGGTTATCTTTGTAACGAATGGAATTTTGCCCATTGAGTCTCATTTCTGACAGTGTGTACTCCCACATTGATAAAAGAGGCCGCCTTCCTTCCTTTTGGGGGCCGGCCCTCTATTGTAAATAGGGCAGGTAGCATATTGAACACGAATTGTAAGTTCTCGCTCGCCCAACTCTGACTTAAATGATTTTCCTACTCATTCATTTTGTTTCTAAAATAAAGATGTACCAATGAGTGCATTACCTGGCATTTCCAACTATCTAGTAGTACATACATATTAATTGACTTCGAGCGAGCGGCGAGGATGTGATTCTCCTTGTTAAGTAAATACCCAAACGGATAGACGTTATAGAAAGAAGTAGATTTTCCTCATTGCCTTCGTCTTTCATTTTCGAGTGAGTAGCGTGTTCCTTTCTCTTTACACAGTGAATTCCTTTCATGCCCAGACAGAGAGTCTTACCTAGAGTGAGTTTGTTCATTTGCTAGATATGCCTTTTCATTGAGCTGAAGAATGGATTGACTTACTTTCTTTGGTTTGATATAATACTTAGGCATAAAATAATATATGTGGGTGGGACTGTGCCCATTTTCTTGGACATTGTCGAGCACGAGAGTAGAGATTCGTTCTCCTCTTACCCGGGAAAATTCCTATTTGAATCACTCCATCTGCTCTTGCCTTAAGTCTCTTCTTCTCCACTGCCATTCTAACCCTATACTACGATATTTTGAATCGGTAGTTCAGTGATTTCACTAAAGTCCGCCACTCCATGCTCGCTTTTCCAATTCTTGTAGTCTGCTCTCCAGTTCTTGTATGAAGCCATCCCGTACTGCTTCCATTTCTTTAGATTGCAATAGATCGAAGAAGTAGAAGAGTTCTTTTCATCACTCACATGAATTCTCATCTGAATTCACTTGTATTTTATTCACTTTGAAAGGAAATGACATTGAATTGAATATTGAAATAAGTCCAATCTAGCAATTATCCGACCTGAATCTTCTTTTTCCGTTGCTTCTTCGTTCGCTCTTTCCCCGATCTATCCGAGCTATCTATCTTTGATTGAAGGATCTGCTTGGCCTGCGCTTAGCTCCGAGGAATAATCGACTACTTGACTTGGCCACATGCATGACTAGAGCAGTTTTTACAGCCGAGTCCATCTCTCTCTGGATCCAGGTGTCCTTCCTCTGGCAAATGTCACACTTCAAGTGGGTTCGCTTCGCCGCTTTTCATTCATGAATTTCGCTTGTGCGCTAATTCGTGGTGCTCTTCAGGTCGGATACACAGATCTGTCTTTTTCTCGAAAGACCTCCTTGTATTTTATCATGCCCATTCCGCTTACAGCTAGAATCTCTATCTCTGATCCTGCCCTCCTTCCTATCTGTCATTTACAGAAGGTGCGAACCTGGTCTAGCATATTACAATGAAACAACTACTTCATTGAATTCTGATTCATCAATCTCGTACTTCCTTTATCCCGAGCATCCGTTGTTTGCCCCGATTGAAGATCCGACACGACACCCTCTCTACCATCTCCGGCTTCCTAACCAGATCCGTTTACCCCTGCTTGAAAAAAGTGTTTCCATTCGTAGTTCGGGGTTTCCTAGTCCCTGGTTTATTCGTAACCGGCTTTCTATCCAGGTCTTCCTCCTCAACAGCTATATTTGTTTGACGGTGTTCGTTGCCAATGCACAATAGTAGGCTTCTGCTTGCTTTCTTCCTGTTCGCATATCCGTATCAGCCTTCTCTTCTTTCGTAGGCACATTTACTTCAATTCAACTACTTCATTGAATTCTGATTCATCAATTTGTGGAAATAGGCCTATACCTTGCTCGCCTTCGCAACTGCCTTCGAGTCTGTGCCTTCCTAGTTTGCCAACCCTATGTTTGATTGCGAGTTCCGGCGGGGTGAGTACCTGGACGGACAAGGGGTTCCTTTTCGATTTCCATCGGCCTAGCTTCTCTATAGTTCGAATATAGCCTTCTTCCTTCTTATCAATGGAATACCTTCACCTTAGAAGGGTGTTCTTCCTACTAGTTCAACCAGATCTGCCTTTTTTCAGCTAAGCCGATTCCAATGATCGGACGGACAATACTTGCTTAAACCTAGCACCCTGTTGCCTTGCTTTTCCTCCAACCGTACCACCCTCTCCGCTCGTGATACCCTGGAAGGGCATCCCTCACTTCACCGAGCAGAACCCCTCTTTCTTGATTCCACGCCGACATTTGTCCTACTCTGGTTGGTTCTTCAGGCTCCTAACCGAAGCCAAGGAGCAGAACAATCTCAAGAGAAAGAGCTCTGTTTCCGTTCCCTACTTGCTTGCTTGCTTACTTCTTCCGAAAACACTACCCTGTGCCAGTTTCCTTACCTGAGGACGGAACTGCTTTCCTTCCTGTTAGCTATTCTCCCCTGGCAAGAATCTTCTCTCTTCTATCAAAAATATCGATCTTCACGTCGGTATGTATATTGGTCATTGGTCGGTAGCAGAATGTATCTTTTTCGATAATTACTTCCCGATTAGTCTTCGTAAGAACAAAGCGTATGCTTTTGCTTTCATGCTATTGGTTTGGTCAAGGTTCTCCCACCCAGGCCTAAACCTCTACTCTAGTTACATAAACAGGTGCTCGTACCCCGGAAAGAAAGCCCAGACTTGACGGTGAGACTGATCCTACATAATTGGTTTCGACTTCCTTTGATGTTAGTTGAGATAGTTTGATATTGAAAATAAGTGTATCCGCTTCTGAACGAGGTATTTTTCTGTGTACTTGAACAACTCTTCTCTTTTTAGTTTCTATGTTCGGTATTTATAGAAGAGAGACCTTTTTACCAGGAAGAAGAATCCACTTGCCTAGTGGGGTTTCATAGACGAATCGAGCCTTCTTTCGCCAATAATTTATCTGTTGTTGATAACGGTGTATTGATCTCCTTTCTTGCCGCTACTTGCGTTGCGAGCCAATCTTCAAACTGTTACGGAGAAATGGTTCTTATGCTCGCCAATCTTCAAACTGTCTGTTACGGAGAAGTCGTTTACTGATTAGCTGCTTGAACGTGGAAATATTTAAGCATATCTGCTCTTAGGTTAGTACGAGAACTCGACTCTACTCGGTTCTTTTAGGGGGCTCAGCACCCATGGCCAGCTGAAGTCAAGCGGGAAAACGCACAAAGAGAGGTGGCTAGTGACTCATGCCTTGGCCGAGGGAACGAAGCTCTTTCCCGATCTTGAGCTAGAATCCCAGACGTTGGTTGATTTAGCCGTGGAGTAGCTTAGGATCTTAAAGGTATGCAGCGGATTGAACCCTATCGATGGAATGGGGCTTTTCAACTTATGAATAGCATGGATCACCTTCTACTATACCTGGCTAAGGTGCCACAATGGAAGCATACCAAGGATAATCCAGAGATACATCCTACCTATGCCGAGAGCACCCTGCTTTCCCAACCATTGCTTTCTCCTCATGATCGATGTGGACACATGTGATGAGTAGCGGCGGTATCAAGAACCCGGATAGTCAGTAGGAAACTCCAATCTGCAAGCGGAACAACGAGTTTAGAAGGCACGTTCTTGAAAGAGCAGGCTGACTATGAAACTCATATAAGGCTCGCGATCGGGTGCATCGTTGACTCGGGGGCGGTTCCATACCCATTCTATCCGGGCCTAAATGCTGGAGTTTCAGAATGAAGTCTACTTCTTACTGACTTTCTTAGAAGGCTTCCTATATGCTTAACACATTGACGTCTAAGGCTAAGCTTTCTTTCTAATGGTAAGCCGGGGATCTAATAGTCCACTTCACCCTAGCTCTCTTTACGTCGATATAGGTTGCTTTTTTGATGACTAGTCCCATATAGACGGTAGGCCTTATTTTCTACCTCCTCTACCTAGTCTCACTTTTACTAAGGAGGGAGAGAAGAGGGTTCTCCGGGACGGAAGACATCTCTCACTCGTACATATATGGATGGGGAGGCTACCTCTACAAGGGAAGAAACTGAGCAGCAGAGATTTTGGCAATAGCAAAGGGGATCCAGATGATTGAAGAACAAACAAACAATCTAAATCCAGCTTTTGTTTGGGTCGTTGGACCTTCAGGCTTCGGGTTAGGTCATCAGGATCCAGCTATCATGGACAGGTTCTGAAAAGGGCCTCGGCCTTCCTATGAAATAAAGAGGGTGATGATTCTTTAGTATATTTTATCAATACTAAAAAAACTCGTAATCGTAAGTAATAAAGAGAAAGATTGATGGATGAAGCGAGGAGTATGTATCTATGATGGGACGATGACTGAAAGACTTTTTAGCTGTAAATGCTGGAGAGAGATGATGGCCGGCCTATGCACTGAATGTGCTGTGTTCTAAGATATCTTGAATCAGATCAACTTATCCGGTATCCAAGCTAAAGCAAGAAGAACTGTCGGGGCCTCAGATGCCTCGGGACAGAGTTACTTTGGGGATATGGGGAATATACCTCGTCCTGGGATGAGAAACAGACCCAATGAAGAAAGAGAACAGCATATTCTTTTAAGAGCCCAAAGGGACCGGAACAGTCTAGTCTCTAGCTGCCTAAGAGCAACCCCTATTTGTCCAATCCAAAGTAAACCTATTGCCCAAAAGCCATCCCAAAGCCCAAGACAACTCGTTAATCGAAGATTTCACTATATAAAAGAGTTTATGAGAACCATCCGACTCCCTAAGGAAATGAGTATACGTTTCCAACCCTCCAACCCTTTTTTTAACCTTCTATAGGAGTGGGAGGATGATGAGCTTATTGGAGAAGAAAGCACTGGTGATGTACAAACAAGCTGAAGCAAAGTGGGGTAACAGATTCAGTCCACTGGAAAGGGAGAGAGGTGCTGAGACAGGGATGAGTACTCTGGCAACCCCGTATGAGTATACTGGTCAGAGGGGGGGATCTACTAGTCCTAGATCTTGCGTTTAACTATCCTTCGGGGCCAGTGCTATCAGATTCCACTAAATTGACTAGTGAAAAAACCCGTACTAGACTCCAACTACTAGTACCTGATCAGTAGGTGTTGGTTTCGGACTAAAGTCCCGAATAAAACAGAAAATGACACCCTCACCTTCTTATCTCGACAAATGCTCGAAACTCGCGACTGCATGCCCTAAGATGTAGACACCCTCAAGATGCTACCACTCTCAACCAGCCTCTCGACAAGGGAGACAAAGGATCGACTCGCCCCCGTATCAATCAGTGTGTAAGTAGGACACCAAAATATTAGAAGCGTACCCGCTATCAGATAAGGCAGGATCCTCATGGTCGGCTACGTGCTGCACTTCAACGTATTCCTGGTCCTTGATTCGAAACCGAGGAAAGCGTGCGCTCGACCTCCTGGAAGGAATGCAATTATTCGCTTCGTAGTCCTCGTATGAATTCGCTATCGCTCCGAATCGTGGGAGCCGTTGAGTTCGGAGATACCGTTGTAGGAAAACAAACAAGAAGGGATGCCGTTCCTAGGGTAGCATTATCAAAAGATTTAGCTAGTGCTACGCTCGTCATTTCCTTAGGGGATAGGGCTAGCGAATTGCTTGAATCCCATTGCGTATTGGTGCAGGGCGTATAAACCAATATTTCATTATCAAAAGCGCTAGGGTTCGATGCATTAGCTTCTTTGCCTTAGCTTTGAATTGCATTAGCCGTTGGAAGTACCGTTCCTGTCTTCGAATGGAAGTCATGCATCGGCACTAACTGATGGCTAAGCAGGCCGAGCTCTTCTCTCATACCGGGTCGAAGAAGATGAGCGCGTAAAAGGAATGTAGGCCTCGCTTCGTAGTACTCGTAAAGGAGCTCGCTTCGCTATCATGCCGATTACGAGCAGCCGTTCGCAGCAATGGATTTGGATCTATATATGAGAAATATCATGTGGAGGGACTATTGCTTTTTCCTCCAATCCGATCTGGTAATCGAATTCGCATATCCCAACGGTTCGGTTCCTTTCCTTGTTTAGTTTTAACCAGTTCCCCTTTGCTTTTTCCTATCGCCTGCCTTGTTGTTTTTCCTGTTCAACCACCCCAACTTGTGACGTATAACGATGCTGGTATCAGGCCAGCATTGACCGTTCGAGTTGATGAGCCGAACCCAGACCCATGCCAACTGGACACCCGCCCTTTCCTTTGAGAATCCTATTCCTATCGATTTAGCTGCATAGGCAATACGACGTTACTACGAATAAATGACGAGCGAACCCTCGAAAACCGAATCGGGATTATCCACTTGAACAGATGGGAAACACAAAGCAAGGTATAAGGGATGTATCGATCATTGTTTATAAATGTATCGATTAGCTCAGTTGATAAGGATCATGATGAAATTGCAAGTACGGATGGATTGAGACCCGATCTGTTCCGATCCTTTGGCATGGGAAATCCTTCCTTTTACTCTCTCTTTTGAATGAGTCGTGGTGCGCTCATCAAGAAGGGGAAAGATGGGAAATGCTTGTCAAGCTCGGTTCTTTAAAGAATAGCATCCTCGTCTTCCTAGTGAAAAGCGCATTGGGATTCTCTAGTTGTGGTGGTATAGTGCTGCTTCTAGTGATTTGGAGGCCCGTGGGCATGCCTGCTACGCTGATTAAGCGGGTAGGCATCTGGATAACTTACAAGATAAGTTTATGCGTGCCACCTATCATTTGATACTGCCTGATCAAGTCTTTGGATCAAGTATGTTTAGAAAAAGGAATATGCACAGGAAATCAAGCAAGAGGATGCGCGTTAGCGCAACGGCTTTCGCGCATCCTCTTGCTGGGATGGTTTGAGACAAAGATTTTACATAGATAATGCTTTCTCGCTACCCGCCCGCAATGGTTCACTGATCAATACTTCACAAAGTCATCAACATGTGATACGACAAAACTAGAAATCAAATCGTTTGTGGCTGATCTCTCCATCTACTTACTTCTATTGGACCCATAGGACCAGCGCTCACAACAAATCCAATAAGATAAGATCTAATAATGAAACCCGGGAACACTAATTCAAAAACAAAGCGATAGCAATGTTTATAGAAAAAGCAAAACAACACTCAAGAGAAACTCCACCTAGAACGTACCAGTCAGCACTTCGTTATTGTCGACCGCGCGGATCATCATAAGCAACAAAGTAGCAAATACGCGTCGGTATCACATAAAGAGGATTTTCGACAGGCTCCACAAGAACATTCGTTCCTAGGTGCATGACTTGGAGGGGAGCTCCTTCTTGCTAAGAGTGCCAGTGGATTCTCCTCCTATTCCTCGACTCTTTATTAAGGAGACAGACCGCTCGCTTCTGATAAAAGATCGGCTATTCCCCTAAGAAAGCAAAGGGGTATTCTTCCTTCATAGATTCCCGATGCCGAGCTACTCTTGATAGGCTTTCCAAGACCAAGTTTATAGAATGATCCCTTGCACATTGAGCAAGACAGTGTATTCTTTAGGTTGGAGTAAGATCAATGGAGCCGAAAGTAAAGCATCGGTAGTGAGGCTTTCCTCCATGAGGAATTAATCCTTTGGTCGTCAATGGGAACTTTAAGACGAGAGCCAATGTGTCCAAACTTCCGGCTGAATTGTTGCTTTCTAGTGGCCGACCATCCTTTCCAGACCTTCTCTAGAGCTCTTCAATCCTTCCTCCTAAGATCCAGGCTAACTTTTTCAAGCAATGGAATGACTGGTAGGCGATCTCAGGCTCGCTCGTCGTTGGGTAGTTTCCGATAGTTCTATCACCATTCCAGGCTCTTCGCATATAGAGAACTCGAAGGTGGTCGATGTAATAGAGCAGGCCTGAGGCCATTACGTACTTTCTTTGTTTAAGTTATTATTGAGAGGGTCTTTCAATGATAGCTATACACAATGAGCGCTGTTTTCTACATGCGAGATGAAATGCCATTCAAGAGCGGATAAGGCTAAAAAGAGAAAAAGCAGGGCTTGGCTTATTCTATTCATCTGCACCACCTGACAGAGATTCTTTCACAGCCTCGTTCAGCTAGTAGAATTCTTTCTAGATCTCGTTCTTTTCACTTTCTGGGCTGAGACCGTCCAATTTCATTCTTGCCTGGGAAGAGAGGATCGGAACTCACACTCGATCCCTACTCTTTCCTCGTACTTCACAGTCGAGGCCGAGGGTGAACTGGACTCGCATTCACTTGCTGGGAAAAAGAGAGTGGATCAGGCTACGACTGAGGCTGAGGATAGGTCACAGGACGGATGAGGTAAAGTATTCCAAAACGGAGGATTCCAACCCGAGGAAGTAGGTCAACCACCTTGAATATGGCTCCGCGGAAGTAGTTAGGGGATAAGCCCAAGGAGGATAGGCCTATGGGATTTCCACAATGAGTCCTAGTACCAGGTAGGTTAAGGCGTAATAAGTAAAAGAGGTCTTAGCGGAACTCGATAGGCCAAAAAGGAGGGATGTGACTCATCAAAGGAAGTTGCCGACTCGGGTAGGTAAGCAAGAAAGTAGACTCCTTCATCGGCCAGGGTACTCCTGAAATCTATCTCAGTAGGGAAAAGAGGAGTTATGGTATAGAGAATTCTTACCTAAATGGATGCATTGATTAGGGTCTTTGTCCCTAAGAAATGCATCCTTACGAATACAAGAGTGGTTTTTTTTGGGTATAGCAGGACTTGAACCTGCGACCATTAGGTTAAAAGCCCAATGCTCTACCAACTGAGCTATACACCCGATTTTACAAGAAGGCTTGGTGCGGAAAAGAAAAGAGGGTGGCCCCTTTTCTTCTTATCATATCACAAGGGCGCGGCTCTGTATGGGGCTCGTACTGCGGAGCAAGTCTGGGAGTCCTTTCCACTCATTGAGGATTCTATCTAAAAAAGAAGGTCAACGGGGGAGACTACAGTAGCTCGAACTCAGACTATCTACGAAAAAGCTAAAACTCCCTTGTCTTCAACTATGAACTTACATCTATCGATAACACGGGCTTCTTAGGTCAATCACATCCCCAGGAACTTCTAACTGGCCTAGCAAGGACCAACTTTATAAATTGATTCGATTTAACGAGAGGCTCGGAGATGGTATACGTAGAATAGGGGAAAGTAAAGACAAACTTCGGTCAATTTACGTTTTAAAAACTACAGCTATCTTGCCTAGAGTCCCAGAGCTTAACGGAACTCTTGTTTACTATAAGAGCCCACCGCTTTATAAGTGCTTTCCTCTCTCTTTCTTTCGAACCATAAACTCCGAAGCGGTTTCACTTTACCATACTGGAGAAGGGCTTCACTCGCGCCTTGGGGACAGAACTAGAGTACAAAACTAGCTTCCTCTGTACATATTGTTTTCGGGTAATAATACTATCATTGAGAAAGAATAGATAACGACTATCAGGCATATGACTGATTTCTATATGGGTGTAGGCTCATACTCTCATTTTATCCTTGCTCGCTGTTCCCGACAGGAATACGTCACTTAAAATAAGCTATTGACGTCTTAGTTCCGACCTTGTCTCCTTTCTTTCTTTTGTTCACCGGTGCAAGGCAAGGGCGGAGCTCTCTTATGTTCATCTTCCACGCCTGTCTGCATCCCAAGCACTAAATGAGTGAAATCCAATCCCGGAAAAAGGCTCTCTTGCATCTTTTGCTTCCCCACCCGGCCTCTATTCTAGATTCACCGTCTTCGGATGCATCAGTTTATTATGCTTATGCCTAATCTTAATACTGGCTAGTTACTTCAATGACCTTACCCCACAGCCCCTCCTTTTAAGGAGGTTTCAGAGCACCCAGTCACAGCTCGTCACAAGAAAGGATTGATGGTCGAGTCCCCGTGCATGAAGTCAGTGGATTCGAGTGAACTGACCGTACTACAAATCGACATACTTGAGGAAGCTTCTTACTAAACCAAAGAAAGGGCAGCTCCAGTTGTGTTGTCGATTCCCTTCTCCCGAGAGCTTTCACACTCTGGGATGGGAGTCCCTTCCAAGACTTGACCAAAAGCTTATCTCTTTCATCTCAATTTAACATTTTCCGAAACGCGGCTAGACCGAGGCAGAGCAAGAGTGCAGCTTCAACCGATCCCCGGCGACATCTTTTAGGCCGATGTTGGGCGTATCAGCTATCTCACCTGGAGAGTGAGGAAAGAAAACGGTCTCGATAGCGGATAAAGCTCTTCCGGTTTAATAAGTTTCTCTTGGACCGTGCGTTCCGCCAACAGACGAGACGTGAGGAGAAATGGAGACTTCTCCCCATATCTGGTCTAATCCATACTTTTCTTTAAAGTCTCTAGTGGGTGCGAGCGGCTCCCGCACCGGGTCGGGTCTGTAGTCTGTCGTTTTGACCAAAAGATGAAGTTTGGTTAAGTCCTCCAAATGAGTCCATTCGCCTCGTTCACATAGGTCCTTTCCACGAGGGCCAAAGTGAACCCAAAGTCTTGTGTAGGCTTTTTTGTTTATATCCATGTGGCCAAAACAAGATATTTAGCAGGGATACAGACGACGCGATTCCTGCTTTCATAGTTTGATCAGGTAGCTGAAGTCGTGGTGCTGATCGCGTGGTTTGCCTCCTCTCTCGCGGCCGTGTGTTGGTCAGCGTGGTATGGAGTAGCGGTTCCTCGGTAGTCTGACTGTTTCGATGCAGCATCTCTATCTTTCTGGATCTACATCACACGGCTTCAGAAGGGGTCGAGGGGGGAGAACTTTATTCCTCGCAGTACCCGAGTGGCCCGATATGAAATGCTTAGTTCAGTGCGATGTCGTGAAATGCTTTGATAGCATCATACCTTGCTTATCTTCCTTTAAAATCACTACCAGGCATGAAAGAAAACTTCGGTTCCTAGCAAGCAGTAGCATTAGGCAAGTAACAAGACTCGGGATGAGCTCCTTAGCCTTTTACACTTCTCATCGAGGATGCCCGTAAGGAAGAGAAGGCCGCATCGCTGGGCGCCAGCTTTTCTTTTGGAAAAATTCCTTGATATACCGCATCCACCGGTAATGGACCTACTCACCTTGCTCAAAGATTGAAGTTTGAACTAGGAAGTGCTCTTTTGGAAAACACTTTGGAACGAGGTCTCATAGATCAACGAACGAGATCTCATAGATCAACGTAGGCTTCGCACCCATCCCTTCTCAAGGGACGCTCCTCCCCCGAAAGCCACGGTGAGGAGGGAATACCACCAGCAATGATGATCGTCTTCCTATTCCTATTTCAATTGCTATTACCACTTCAATTCAAAAGATAAGTAAACAAAAGGTGCGTGTGAGGCTATCAACGAAATAGAATGAATTGATCAAAGTCACTTCACTATGTTTGGAAAGGAATCTATCCAATAAGAAATGGTTGCTGCTTGCTTAATCTTTCCCGCTAGGCTTTGTTCTCCCCTCTTTCCTCACACAAGTGAAATACCCCCAGCCACCGGTCCTGCCGGGTTCCTTATCTCTGTTCCGAAAAGGTGTAGCTTCTTCTTTATTAAGAAATGGACTCTCTCATATAATAGAATTTAGAGCAAATAAAGGGATATAATTCCGTAATAGGGATTACGTCAACCATAGATTTAGTACTAGGATTGTAATACATAGCCTTATAAGTGAAATACTTCTTATTCTGTTTATGACTCCCTATATTCCTTTCCTGCATAAGTTGATAGATTTTCCGTGGAGTAGCTTTGGATCTTAAAGTACCTCTTTGATAGAATGGAGTCTCCATTAATCAATTTTGTAAACGAACTATACACAAGAAGGGTAGAGGCTAAGGAGAAAGGGGATAAAGCAATGGCTTTCATTCACAAAATTACAATGAACAGTCTTTATGGCCGTTTTGGTATATCGCCGGAAAGCACTTTGGGGATATAGTAAATAAAGAGAAAGCTAACTATATGGCCCTTAATAACCCAGGATTTATAGATTACAATCAATTAGATGAAGATCAACTACTTATAACCTATAAAAACGAAGTTAGTGATAATTTATTGCACCAAGGGGGTAAGCAGCCAGCTAATTCTGCTGTTCAGATCTCTGCGGCTATTAGTGCCTATGGCAGGATAATCCTATACCCTTTTATTGCAAGGGATGATTGCTATTATACGGACACGGACTCAATTGTTCTCCAGAACGAACTTTCACCAGAATTGGTATCACCTACCGAAATAGGAAAGTTTAAAAAAGAACACTTTGTATTTAAGGGGATCTTTTTGGCTCCCAAGTCATACAGCATTCAGATAGAATCTAATGAATTCATCTTAAAGCATAAAGGAGCAGCTAAAGATCAAATCACTCAACAATGCTTCATAAACCTGCTAGAGGACCCAAGTTTAAGACTGGAGTTTCTATGTCCAAAAACCTTTACAATAAATTCCAAAAATTGATTTATTGAGAAAAAAGATAATAAAAAATACACATTTGAGATAGGAAGTAATAAGCGTAAATTAGTATTCAATGAGGAGAAAGTGTGGATAGGGACTAAACCAGTTCATATAGGAGATGATCATCTTGATAATATCAATCATACAGCCTATAAAGTGAGAAAAACCTTAATAGGTAAGCAGAAGGGGAAATCTCCCCACTTTGAATATATAATACAATATTTAGATCGTGTAAAAGATCATAAATCTGATGATGATAAGAAGATCGAAGATGATAATAAGAAGATAGAATCTCATGAGACAAACAAGACTCAAGCTGTTAAGGAAGATAAGAATCCAGATAAAATGAATAAGGCAGTTCATAGGAAGAAGAATAAGAAGGGATAAGAGCAGTTAAGAACAACCATAGCGGGGGATGGTGGTGGGGTAAGAGCAGTTAGGAAGCATAGCGGGTAAAGGTTGAGAGAGAAAAAAGCTGATCTCAGTGAAACAGGTCAGAATACTCCCTACGTCTTGACAACAGGGGTAGAGTGAGAAAAGAGCTGTTGCTCTTGCGGTTACTGTGCCAGTGGCAGGGATGCATTCTGTATGTAGCAATTAGTAGTGGGAACAGAACAGGGAAAGTCAGTACGGCTTTCGATAGCTAATACGACTGGGGGATGAGCCTCAAGAGGGTAAAGCTAAACTCCTTCAATAAGCTCCTTAAAAGGTGGTAGAACCATCTCAATCGAAATGAATGGAAGATGACTCTAATAAGAAATACATAGGCCATAGCCCCCTATTTACCAGTTCAATTCCATGATGGAGGGATACCAAAACAAGCTTGAGAGATATCCGCAGGCTAAAATCTTTCAGGAAGGAAGGAATGGTACCAGGCCCAGGCCCAGGTGAAGAATAGGAAGTCCTATCAAGCAAGAGTTCGGACGGCGTTAATCGAAGAGCTTACCGGTCTGTGTTCCATCAATGCCCTTCTGACTGGCCTGAGAGTTGGGTGATTAGCGAAAAGAAAAGCACTAGCCACGGACCAAGGAGCAGTGTGAATCGAACAATGCATGAAAATGAATGATTGGCTTCTTGTCCTGCACCCGCCCCTTTTGCCAATCTAGTAAATTGGACCTCGGATCTGATAATGGCTAGTTGATACATACGGAGTTATAAGGTCGACCCTCACTTCCTTCAATGAAAGCTAGGGCTAAGGGTTATTGGAATAAGGATTCCGGCTGGTTAGGTTAAGGGAATATCTAGGTCTGCTTACTTCTTCAGCTAATGAGTCTCCTTCTTCCAGGTTCCAAAGCGTAGGCCAAGGACCCGGACCTCGATCCGTCAATAGAAATACTCCAACCAGAAAGTAAGAAGGAAGGCTAGTAGTAGGCAGATAAGAAAGGTAGAAGCATGGCAGTCGTCGGATAAGAAAAGAGGAAACCCTGACCTCGATCAGGGGGGTGAAAGGCAAAATGAAATACTGGAATCCGTTCGCTACTCTTGTTAACCCTCACTCTGACTAGGGTTGTCCCACCAACCCGATGCTATGATCATGATACGATTTACCGGACTAGCCGGCATACGCTCACTTCCGTCAATCAACGATATCACTCACCCCGCCAGGATGGAGGCCAAGCCGACTTCGAACAGCTTGAATCTCTTTTCAGTGAGGGATGCCCACTTAATAAAGTAAGTAAAGAATGATCGATTCGATAGGAAGCACTGGTTCAAGGAATAACCCTTTTTAGCACGGGTTTCGTCAGGGAAGTATTCCAGGCCAAATAGCTGAAGAGAAGATGGTTCGCGCTAAGGGTGACTAAAGGCAGAGAATTCTTTACGCCAAGAAGAAAAGAAAGTTTGTAGGGGTGAGAATGAACTTTCAAACCCTTTTCTTGCCCCTATCCTTTTTGCTATGATTATGGAACTAAAGTCTGAAATCGTTTTTCTCAATGTTTTTCATACTGGCTACTAGCAGGCTTGGCTTGCCCATCTCCTCGTAATTGAACTCGCATTCAGCTGGTCTTGTTCTTGCGGTTGGCCTTTTGAACATGAATGGTAGGAGCTCCAACATTCGAAGGCGGCGAGTTGAAAGAGTGGCAGGTGTATTGGCTACGCACATTAGTTGTTCGGGCGAGTAATGCCAGGGGTAAGACAAGCTAAGCGAGTTGGCTATTCATTTCGGTTTTGAGCAGACAGGTATCGGGTAGCAAGGCAAGCGGGTCAAATAGTTAGGGCAGCCAGAGAGGCAAGAGCAGGAAGCAAGCCGGTAAGCCAGAAGAGCAGGCCCAAGACAAGCAAGGCAAGGAACTCGGTTACGCCTGGAAATCCTCTTTACTTTCCACGAAAAGATCCACTTCAAAAGTTTATGGAGTAGAAGAACCCGCCTCATATCGGTACACCTGAATAACCATATCTGTGAAACCCGGTCCATCTGTATACATCGATATTTTCACTGTATACTCATTTCCTTTCTGTTTCATTTTCCTCTCTAAAATAGCTTCAGGTTGCACTAGTTATTCTCCATCTTTCCCCACAATCGGCATGTCAGATAGGACTTGTACACCTTCCCCCACCCTTTTCTTCAATTGCGAAACATTAAAGACTGGGTGTACCAGCTTTTAAGCTATCTTACTAATCCTTTATGATCACCTCCTGAATCTTACTTACTTCTAAACTAGTGTGCAACTCGTGGATGAAAGGAATAGTTTTCCACACATAATAAATCATTTGAGCTAATTCCTGAAAAGTTCGATTTTCCTCTTTGCTGATCATTGAAAAATCGATCTCTCAATTCCACCACTTGCCCGAAATCCTGAAATGTAACTCGACTAACCCAACTGCTCTTTGAAAAAGAACCACTTATTTTATTGAGTTGGTAATTGACGAGCATCTCTTTTTTAATCCTTTTTGAAGAGTCCCTTCTGACGTGGCTTTTTGATGAGAAGAAAGTGATCAAATTATAAAACGTTTGCCCGAGAAGTACGAGTATATTGTCGCTGCAATTGAAGAGTCGAAAGATCTGTCGACACTCTCAATTCAACAATTGATGATTTCATGTTCGTCGCATGAAGAGAGAAATCTACAGCGCGGGCTCGGTTGAAAGTTCTTTCCAGTCGAAGTTGAGGAGCCCAAAAACCCTCGATGAATAAAGGGAATTTAAAGAGAAAGGGCGGCTCTCGTACTTTATATAACTTCCTAACATTCGTATTTTCGTTCGTTATATAGCGGAGAAAATCTCCCATTCATCCGTTAGTGATTTCTTGCTTGCATTGGCATTGAATATTCTAGTGTAGTGACTGGGGCTTCCATAGCCGCCAGATACCTCCTGCACGCCCTTCTGGGTTGAAGATTCCGACTCCTTACTGTGAGCAGTGGGTGGCATAGCTTTTTCTAGAGGATAGCATTGGCTGTCTTGCCTTCTTGATTGTACTTCCTATTAGTTCACGGGAGACCATCCGGATTTATTCATATCTATAAAAGTACGGCCTTAGTCGCGCATTGGTGTGAGCGAGGCGCCAGAAGGTGCTTTCTCGTAGAATCATTTCATTGGGAAAGGAAAGAAAGTCAGAGCTCCCTCAATTGTGCACTCTTCACCTGGAAAAAGCGGAAACCGTGGATACGTCAAAGAGAAACCTTACTAAATTGAAGTAGGTCCGGTGCAGTTTCTGTAGAAATATTTTACAGGGTAAGAAAGTTATCCGGTCGGTTGTCCGACAGTGCCGTAGTTGAATAAGCATTTCCTTTTTTTACTTCTAGAAGGACTCGAAGTGAGACCAGAGAGAGAAGCCCGCAAACCATAGCGACTAGCTAGTCTCAAAACAAAAGAGTTCTTTTTACAGTAGCGGGGTTGGGAAAGTAAGGAAAGTAAAGCCCGATGATTCTGTGGGAAGGGACGGATTTTAAATTCCTTTTTCCTTCCTTTTTACGCCACCTCCACCCAATCCTTGAAGATACGAAGCAATCTTATATAAAGACTAAGTGAAGGTTGGTATGGCCCAATCCCATCATTTAAATGAGAGTGGATCGAGGGAATGGAATCTAGACTATAGATTGAACTAGACTATCAATTCAATCTATTCATCTCATCTTCCATTTTAGAAAGTAGCAAGCAGCGAAGGCTGCAGCAAGAAGTTTCGCACTCTAACTCGAAACGGATTTC